TGGGATTCAGAAGTAAAAGAAATCATTTTATCTACTAATAGTGGACAAATTGGCGTATTACCAAATCACGCGCCTATTGCCACAGCTGTAGATATAGGTATTTTGAGAATACGCCTTAACGGCCAATGGTTAACGATGGCTCTGATGGGTGGTTTTGCTAGAATAGGCAATAATAAGATCACTATTTTAGTAAATGACGCGGAAAAGGGTAGTGACATTGATCCACAAGAAGCTCAGCAAATTCTTGAACTAGCGGAAGCTAACTTAAGGAAAGCTGAAGGTAAGAGACAAATAATTGAGGCAAATCTAGCTCTTAGACGAGCTAGGACACGAGTCGAGGCTATCAATGCGATTTCATAACTAGTTGTTGTGTACGAATAATCAAAGGAACTTCTGTATAAACAGAACCTCTGTTTATACACCCCTTTTATTCTGCCAATTGAAATTGAATACAATCAAAAAAAATCAAGTGGAATCGGATAGATTCTTATGCAATGAATTGAAATTCAAAAAGGAAATATAGAAGAAAAGCTAAAAAATCAATAAAAGAAGGTGATCAGAAAAACTTATTAGATACCATGATTCTGGTATCTAATAAGTTCTACCTACTATTGGATTTGAACCAATGACTCTCGCCGTATGAAAGCAATACTCTAACCACTGAGTTAAGTAGGTCATTTATCATCACAAAGATAAACAAAAGGAACTCATCACATCATATCGATATATTGATGGATTATAAATCCAATATTACTTCTAAGCAATACCCATCAAAGAGATATGTGTTAGATCATGTAATATTCATCTTGACAAGAAATTATCTACATAATATGATTAAATATGTATCACAAACACATCACAAACACAAGGGCTATAGCTCAGTTGGTAGAGCACCTCGTTTACACGTGCGCCAATGATTTTCAGAGGAGTCCATCCCATCATGGAATCAAAAGAATTGATCTTATTGAGAAATCGATGTCTTACTCCATAACGTTTAGGGAACAAAACAAGAGAACAATAGCCTGACAAAAGGTTCTCGGTCCGATTTTGGTGCCCATTTAAGCGCCAAATAGAACCTATCCTTGATTTGAGATTGAGATATTGATAAGGTGAATACCCAGTCTATTCAATGCTAGTCATTAATGAGTGAGTATAAGGACCTCAAAAAATTATCTTTTCGCCCGATGAACTTTAAGGTGTAGGAAGTTTCATATTTGGTTTTTTAAACAGGGCGATAGAGACTCCATTTAACTTAGGTTGATCCGATCTCGGCAAGAAGCAGACCTACGTCAAGATAACCCTTCTTTGAAACACTTTGGTAATGCTCCTGAGTCGAAATCAAAATAATGAATCAGAGCACATGGAGCCATCTCCTTATTGGCAAGAAAAAAGATGGCAGACTAACTGATATTTCTATCAGTTAATGAAAGAGCCCAATGCAAAAAAAGGCATGTTGGGTCTTTGAAACAGTTCGAATCATTTTGATAATAATCAGTTTGATCTGTTTTACCGAGAAGGTCTACGGTTCGAGTCCGTATAGCCCTAATAAAAATACAAAAATTGGATAGTTTTTGTTTACTCATTATTGTATTTTTTGTTGTTTGTAACTGGTAGCTTACGGTTTACTTGGTTCATTAAAAAAACCATTCCTACAAGCCCCCTCACGGGGTCGCTCAGAGCAGAACATAAAACTGAAAACAAAAGCGTATTTCATTAAACCCAATCTGTATTTTTTTGTCTAATCTCAGATAAAGAAATCCTTTTTTTCTTTCTTCATTAATCTTTATAGGCAAATTACATATGAATTTTTTTTTACTGCCCGCAATCAAAAGAATTCGTCAAACTTCTTTTCTTTGGTATACCTACCCAATCCTGGATAATTTTTGGAGTCAAAATTAGGTTAGGACATGAAACCGGTTACAGACTCTAACCTAACCCAATCTTAATCGAATCTAATAGAAAGTCACATAAATCTAGGAGCGCCTTAATTTGTAGACAAGTCAAAGTTTGAAAAACGAAGATCTTTGGTAAATTGAATTGGAAAGATTGTCAAATAGGCTTTTTTCTTGGTATACCTTATCTAGCAAAGTAAAAAACGCGTAGTCTTATCTTTTTGTATTCAATCAATAATCAAGAAAGCTCCTATATTTGTTCTGGTGGATTCTAATAAAAAAGAAAAAGAATAGACCAAGACTAATAATACTCCAAATTCCGGGATCAAAATTCCTAGACATTTTCCTACATCTGACTATTATTCTAAATCACTAATAAAAAAAAAAGACAAAAAACGACAGTCTCCCTCCTTGAGGATTCTAGTCATCAAATAAACATAAACTAGTCATAAACATAAAAAAATAGAATAAATAATCGAATATATATTCGATATAGAATATAATATAGAATATATAGAAATAGATTTCAATTTTGATTTTGAATTCTAAATAAAAACGAAATAAAAAGGGCGAATTCCATTTTGTTTGAATTCCTTTTCTTTAGCTTT